GTGAATATTCCAACAAAAAGTTTGATTTTAGTTCAAAATGATCAATATGTAGAATCAGAACAAGTGATTGCCGAGATTCGTACCGGAACGTCCACTTTTCATTTTAAAGAGAGAGTTCAAAAACATATTTATTCTGAGTCAGAAGGAGAAATGCACTGGAGTACTGATGGCTATCATGCGACCGAATATCCGTATAGTAATGTTCATTTATTACCAAAAACAAGTCATTTATGGATATTAGCAGGAGGTCTATGCAGATCCAATATAGTGTCTTTTTCACTCCACAAGGATCAAGATCAAATGAATGCTAATTCTTTTTCTCTCGAAGAAAGATATATTTTTGATCTCTCACTGACTAATGATCAAGTAAGACATAAATTGTTGGATACTTTTGGTAAAAAATATAGGGAAATTTTTGATTATTCAAAACCTTATCGAATTATATCCAAGGGTCATTGTAATCTCATAGAGCCTTCTACTTATATTCGTCAAGAGAATTCCTTGGCGAAAAAGCGAAGAAATAGATTCGTGATTCCCTTACAATATGATCAAGAACAAGAAAAGAAACTAATACCCTGTTTTGGTATTTCGATTCAAATACCTATAAATGGTATTTTACGTAGAAATAGTATTATTGCTTATTTTGATGATCCGCGATACAGAAGAAGCAGTTCGGGAATTACTAAATATGGGATTGTCGAAGTAGATTCAATCGTAAAAAAAGAGGATTTGATTGAGTATCGAGGAGCAAAAGAATTTAGTCCGAAATACCAAATGCAAATGAAAGTAGATCGATTTTTTTTCATTCCCGAGGAAGTGCATATTTTACCCGGATCTTCGCCCATAATGGTCCGGAACAATAGTATCATTGGAGTAGATACACGACTTGCTTTAAATATAAATACAAGAAGTCGAATAGGTGGATTAGTCCGAGTGGAGAGAAAAAAAAAAAGTATGGAACTGAAAATATTTTCTGGAGATATTCATTTTTCTGGAGAGGTGGATAAAATATCTAGGCACAGTGGCATTTTGATACCACCAGGAATGGAAAAAAAAAATTATAAAGGATCAAAAAAATTGAAAAATTGGATCTATGTCCAACGGATTACACCTACCAAAAAAAAGTATTTTGTTTTGGTTCGGCCCGTAGTCACATATGAAATAGCTGATGGGATAAATTTAGCAACACTTTTCTCTCAGGATCTCTTGCAAGAAAAGGATAATGTCCAACTTCGAATTGTCAATTATATACTTTATGGAAATGGCAAGTCAATTCGAGGAATTTCTCACACAAGTATTCAATTAGTTCGGGCTTGCTTAGTATTGACTTGGGACCAAGAAAAAAAGAGTTCTATAGAAGAAGAGGTTCATGCTTCTTTTGTTGAAATAAGGGCAAATGATCTGCTTCGTGATTTCATCCGAATTGAGTTAGTAAAGTCCACTATTTCGTATACCGAAAAAAGGTATGATACGGCAGGTTCAGGATTTATTTCCAATAATGAATTAGATCGTACCCATAGAAATCCTTTTGATTCCAAGGCGAAGATTCAATTATTTCCCCAACATAAGGGAACTCTTGGTACGTTGTTGAATCGAAATAAGGAATGCCAATCTTTCATAATTTTGTCATCATCCAATTGTTCTCAAATTGGCCCCTTCAATACTTCGAGATATAATAATACGACAAAAGAATCGGATCCCATGACTCCAATTAGGTATTTGTTGGGTCCTTTAGGTACTATTGTACCTAAAATAGTAAAATTTTGTTCATTTTACTATTTAAGAACTTATAATCAAGTCTTTTTAAAGAAAGATTTTTTATTTGAAAATTTTCAACAGACTTTCCAAGTGCTTCAAGTACTTCCATTTAAATACTGTTTCCTAGATGAAAATAGTAGGATTTATAATCCCGATTCATGCAGTAACATCATTTGGAATTCATTCCATTCGAATTGGTGTTTTCTCCATCACGATTCTTGTGAAGAGGCATGGACAATAATTAGTCTTGGACAATTCCTTTGTAAAAATGTATGTCTATTGAAATACGGATCACGCATAAAAAAATCTGGTCAAATTTTCATTGTTCATGTTGACTCTTTAGTTATAAGATCAGCTAAGCCCTATTTGGTCACTCCAGGAGCAACCGTACATGGCCATTATGGGGAAACCTTTTCTGAAGGAAATACATTAATTACATTTATATATGAAAAATCGAGATCTGGTGACATAACACAAGGTCTTCCGAAAGTGGAACAAATCTTAGAAGTTCGTTCGATTGATTCAATATCGATGAACCTCGAAAGAAGAGTTGAAGGTTGGGACGAACGTATCCGAAGAATTCTTGGGATCCCCTGGGGATTCTTGATTGGAGCTGAATTAACCATAGCCCAAAGTCGTATCTCTTTGGTTAATAAGATCCAAAAGGTTTATCGATCCCAGGGGGTACAGATCCATAATAGACATATAGAGATTATTGTACGTCAAGTAACATCAAGAGTTTTGGTTTCAGAAGATGGAATGTCTAATGTTTTTTTACCTGGGGAACTTATTGGATTGTTGCGAGCAGAGCGAGCAGGGCGCGTTTTGGACGAAGCGATCTTTTATCGGGCAATCTTATTGGGAATAACGAAGTCATCTCTGAATACTCAAAGTTTCATATCCGAAGCGAGTTTTCAAGAAACTTCTCGAGTTTTAGCAAAAGCTGCTCTACGAGGTCGTATTGATTGGTTGAAAGGCCTGAAAGAGAACGTTGTTTTGGGGGGGATTATACCAGTTGGTACCGGATTCAAAAAATTAGTACATCGTTCAAAGCAAGACAAAAACATTCATTTGAAAATAAAAAGGAAGAATCTATTTGAGTTGGAAATGAGAGATATTTTGTTACACCATAGAGAATTATTTTGTTCTTATTCCCCAAACACTTTCCATGAGACATCAGACCAATCATTTACGTAATTTAATTTACTAATTCCTAAAAATAGGTTCATTCTTTTTACTTTAACTCTCTGGTCCAATTATGGATTTAGTAATCAATGAAATCAAAAATAAAGAATGAAATTCATGGTTTGGGTCGTAGATCAAAGGTCAATCCTGGTAGAAGGTTCCGTTGGAACAATTATTTATTTCACAAGGTAATGAATCTCTTTGAAAAAAAAAATAAAAAGAGAAAGTGTGGGAAAATGGGAAGACGATATTGGAACATCAATTTGGAAGAAATGATGGAAGCAGGAGTTCATTTTGGTCATGGTACTAATAAATGGAATCCTAGAATGGCTCCTTACATCTCTGCAAAGCGTAAAGGTATTCATATTACAAATCTTACTATAACCGCTCGTTTTTTATCAGAAGCCTGCGATTTAGTTTTTGATGCAGCAAGTAGGGGAAAAAAATTCTTAATCGTTGGCACCAAAAAGAAAGCAGCGGATTTAGTAGCATCAGCAGCAATAAGGGCTCGATGCCATTATGTTAATAAAAAATGGCTTGGTGGTATGTTAACGAATTGGTCTACTACAGAAACAAGACTTCAGAAATTCAGGGACTTAAGAGCAGAACAAAAGATGGGGAAACTCAATCGTCTTCCCAAAGGAGATGCAGCAATGTTGAAGAGAAAGTTATCTACCTTGCAAACATATCTGGGTGGGATCAAATATATGACGGGATTACCCGATATTGTAATTATCGTTGATCAGCAAGAAGAATATACGGTTCTTCGAGAATGTGTTATTTTGGGTATTCCGACGATTTGTTTAATCGATACAAATTGTGACCCAGATCTTGCAGATATTTCTATTCCAGCCAACGATGATGCTATAGCTTCGATTCGATTGATTCTTACAAAATTAGTATCTGCAATTTGTGAGGGCCGTTCTAGTTATATAAAAAATGGTTGAATATCTTATCATTACTCTTATCATTAAGAAGAAGAAAGAAGAAGATTAGTTTGTTTTTGCTGAACTCTCTTTGATTGTTGCTATTTTGGTTTGCATCTTTTGGAGTTTGAACTATGTTTTGAATATTGAAGAATATTTAAAAGATAAAATGATTGGTATTTTTTTTATGTGATTTCTTGGTATCCGAAATATACGATTCATAACTTAAATTCATGAATGAACATAGATGAATTGAGAAAGAGATGGTTGAATTTGAATCAAAATAATTACTTTTTTGAAGTTTGATTTCTTTTAGAGGACAATATGAATTTTATACTATGTTCCATTAAAACACTCAAAGGATTATACGATATATCAGGTGTAGAAGTAGGCCAACATTTATATTGGCAAATAGGAGGTTTACAAATTCATGCCCAAGTACTTATCACTTCTTGGGTTGTAATTGCTATCTTATTAGGTTCAGTCATCATAGCTGTTCGAAATCCACAAACCATTCCGACCGACGGTCAGAATTTCTTCGAATATGTCCTTGAATTTATTCAAGACTTGAGCAAAACTCAGATTGGAGAGGAGTATGGTCCTTGGGTTCCTTTTATAGGAACGATGTTCCTATTTATTTTTGTTTCTAACTGGTCAGGTGCTCTTTTACCTTGGAAAATCATAAAGTTACCTCATGGGGAGTTAGCTGCGCCCACGAATGATATAAATACTACTGTTGCTTTAGCTTTACCCACGTCAGTGGCATATTTCTATGCGGGTCTTAGCAAAAAAGGATTGGGATATTTTGGGAAATACATTCAACCAACTCCAATACTTTTACCAATTAATATTCTAGAAGATTTCACAAAACCTTTATCTCTTAGTTTTCGACTTTTCGGGAATATATTGGCTGATGAATTAGTGGTTGTTGTTCTTGTTTCTTTAGTGCCTTCAGTAGTTCCTATACCTGTCATGTTTCTTGGATTATTTACAAGCGGTATTCAAGCTCTTATTTTTGCAACTTTGGCTGCGGCTTATATAGGTGAATCCATGGAGGGTCATCATTGACTAACTTTCAAAATAGTTTTTTTTTGAAGCTTATCCCAATTCAAGGGGGGTTCAATATAATCCACTAGGTTGGAGAATAAAATGCAAATAGCTACATGTATGTATATATGAAGAAAGATAGATGAAATTTGGAAGAGAAAGAAGGGTCGGGACTCCTACTACATATATGTATATGTAATGCCTATGAGTATAAATCCTTATGTATGTTTCGAAGAATGGTTCCAGAATACGATTTAATAGAATAAAAAGTGCAGGTGATTTACGTTATGGAAGAATAAAAGTATATGTTATTTACTAGTTAGATAGTAATTACCCCTATCTCTTTTTTTTTAGTCCACTGCATTTAGATGAATTTCCATATCAGTCCTTTTTCTATTTTGTCTGTGATTGTGAATTGAATGAAAAATGAAAGAGAAAGAATAGAATAGTTTCTAAACAAGGAAACGCAATGACTAAAACTGTATACATATTAGATAAGGTAGAAAGTAAAAAAGGTATATCGAAGTAGTTCTGACAATTCAGTAATATTCTGAATTCCATTTGGAGCTTTTAGTTACTTCGACCCGATAGATTTTGGTGATAAAGATCAAAAAATAAAAAATAAGTGTAGTAAAAAGTAAATAGTAAAAGTAGAAGTAGAAAAATAAGTAGATTAAGTACTAATTCATTGGTTGGTTGTATCATTAACCATTTCTTTTTTTGGTGCAAGGAACTTACCATGAATCCACTTATTTCTGCTGCTTCCGTTATTGCTGCTGGATTGGCTGTAGGGCTTGCTTCTATCGGACCTGGGGTCGGTCAAGGTACTGCTGCGGGCCAAGCCGTAGAAGGTATTGCGAGACAACCAGAAGCAGAGGGTAAAATACGAGGTACTTTATTACTTAGTCTGGCTTTTATGGAAGCTTTAACAATTTATGGACTGGTCGTGGCATTAGCTCTTTTATTTGCAAATCCTTTTGTTTAATGTCTAATTTCATCGTAGAATAAAAACATAACCATAAATAATAAATTTGAGAATTCTCAAATTCCATTTAAGAATAATAAGCGGAGTGATACAAAAAGAACTCTGTTCTTTGTTAGTCCTATCTATAAGGGGAGAGCTTATGAAAAATATAACCGATTCTTTTGTTTCCGTGGAGCACTGGCCCTCCGCTGGGAGTTTCGAGCTTAATACCGATATTTTAGCAACAAATCCAATAAATCTAAGCGTAGTGCTGGGTGTATTGATTTTTTTTGGAAAGGGAGTGTGTGCGAGTTGTGTATTTCAAGAATAGGTTGGATTTCACCGGCTGCACTTTCTTTATATTTATGTATTCTTTTTTATAGCAGAAATAGGAACAAAGGGTGCATAATCTCGACGAATTACTTCGGAATTGGATTTCATTCAGAGATCATATGTAAGAACCATAGCATTTCGTGACTAATTGATAAATGAACTTTGATTCTCTTCTCTATCAACCAATAATGTTGAGGTCTTTTACATGGTTAAAGATAAATTGTTTGAAGTCCAGGCACAGTATAGTATGGTACTCTTTCTACCGCTACGTTAGTAACAAAAAGGTTTAAAGATGATAAAAAAGGAATAATTGGGAATTTATCCGATGTAGAACACTCATATGGATAAAATTATTTGAACCATTAACTGGAAAGATGGGTATCTCCCCCCCTTTTTTTATCCACTGCCGAATCGACGACCTATGTATTCTATTTGTATAAAAAAGAGAATTTTTTGGATAAAAAAACTGAAATCTCATTCTAATAATAATGATAATGAAGTTCCAAATTCTATTCAATTATATATTATCTATTATAATTTTGATCTAATTTATCATAGCATATAAAGAAGAAAGAATAGAATTCTTTTTTCTTTAAAATATTTTTTTTTTCTTTTTGGAAATAAGTTGTAAATAAAGAACAAATAAAGAAACAACTTTGCTGACAATTTTTTATTTTTTGTCTGGTCTGAAGAGTCCTCCTAAGATTCTGATGTTAGATCAGTTTCGATATACGAACAGAAAAGAGAGGATACGCTCATTCCGTTCAAAGATATGGGGAATGCCCATCAATCAAAGAAAAGATAAAAGAAACAATTGAGCGTGAGAGCCAAATGAATCGAAAGATTCATGTTTGGTTCGGGAAGAGATATTATAGTTGTGAAATGAATGGAAAGATAATCTACTTTCATTAAATGATTTATTAGATAAGCGAAAACAGAGGATCTTGAGTACTATTCGAAATTCAGAAGAATTACGTAAAAGAGCCATTGAACAGCTCGAAAGAGCTCGGGTTAGATTACGGAAAGTGGAAATCGAAGCAGATGAGTATCGAACGAATGGATACTCCGAGATAGAACGAGAAAAAGTAAATTTGATTAATGCTACTTGCAATAGTTTGGAACGATTAGAAAATTACAAAAATGAAACTCTTTTTTTTGAAAAACAAAGAGCAATTAATCAGGTCCGACAACAAGTTTTGCAACAAGCCTTACAAAAAGCTCTAGGAACTTTGAATAGTTGTTTGAATAGCGAATTACATTTTCGTACCATCAGTGCTAATATTGGTA